ATTGGCCCAAACCGGCTTACTAATGGGATGACCCCATACATTACAAAATTTTGCTTTAGCCAATAATCTAATTAGAGGAATAATTGGAACTATTGTATCAAGCTTTTTCATAACAATTTTTATTAGAGATGAATTTTGTAACATTTGACTTCGTACCACCGAAAGATTTAGCCGAATACTTAAAAAATAACCCAAAAAGTGAAATGAATGCTGGGATAATTGGTTTATATCGATCGTTCTTGGTTGAGACCAAATATCAAAATGACATTGCCATAAATAGATAAAATAGTATTTCCATTTATTTATCAAAAGAGGCGTATTCTTTGAAACCAGAATTGATTTTCCTTGATATCTAACATAATGGATGAAAGGATCCCTGAAGGATAATAAGGTATATGAAAAATTCTTAACAAATATTTCTGCAAGATGTTCTATTTTTTCATAGAAAAAAACTCGCTCAAAAAAAACGCGAAAATATTTAAATCGTAACTGAGAGGATTTATTACGTAGAAAAAGAAAGATAGATTCGTATTCCCATACATATAAATTATATAGTAGTAAGAAAAATCTTGGATTACTTTTAAAAAAAAAAGTAGAAATCGATTTTTTTGGAGTAAAAAAACTGTTCCCGTCACAATAGTAATAAAAAAACAACCTTAATAAGTGAAAGAAAAAGACATCTTTTATCCAATATCGAAAGATTTGAACCAAAATTTCCAGATGGATAGGATAGGGTATTCTTATATCTGACTTATGATTGAAATATATAAATTTATCTTCGAAAAAGGGAAAAATGGAATGAATTGATCCCAAATTATTATAAGATTTTACGATTTCTAACTCTTTTAAGGAAGATATATATAATTGTAGAGAAAATAGAATCTCTAGAACGACAACAAAACCTTCGAATATTATTTGAGAATAATAATTATTGTTATAACCCAAAAAAGGATTTTTGTTAGAATCATTAACAATAATGATCAAATGAGTCTGTTGATACATTCGAGTAATTAAGCGTTTTACAATTAGTAAACTAAATTTATTGTTATAACCTACATTTTCCACAAAAATGGATCCACGACTATAAGCGAGTCCATAAATATACTCCCGAAAAAAAAGCGGGTATAGGATGTCCCGGTGACGAGATCTATGGAGTTCTAAAAATACACGATATTCCTCCATTTTAAAAAATCCTATTTAGTCAAATAAAGAATCAGAGATTCATTGGATTATCAAATGATACATAGTGCGATATGGTCAAAACAGGGAATTCTATATATATAAATTTGAATAAATAAAAAACGAATTATATATATTGTATATAGATACCTATAAAACAAGCAAAACCTATCAACGGACTCGCTCTAATCGCTTTTTCCACCTAATTTTTGTTCTAGGATAACAAGCTAGTTAGGAATCCTTTATTTTTTTCAACCCAATCACTCTTTTGATTTTGGAAAAAAAAATCTTTATCAATATACTCTTTCTTTTACACATACACATTTCTCGCTATTCCCAAATTTAATGGAAAATAGCTTTATAGTTAGGACTCATAATAAAAATAAATAATCCATTCATAGGAAAAGCTTTTCCCACATAAAGCACTAACCTCTTTTTAACGTATAATTAGATGGGGTAATCATTCAAATACAAAATAAATGAAAGCTCGTTACTTTTTGTTTCCCTATAATTAGAGCCGCCAAGCTCTATCCCTTTATAAATTAAACCCAACTTAATTTTTTTGTTCCGAGCCAAGAATTCAAACAAAAATTTGGAACGGATACATATAAGAGTGAAATACTTTTCGAATTCGTGATTGATTGATACGACATGCTACTTTTTCCATTCATTCCCTTCTGGATCAGTCGTGGTTTTACAAACTCTACCGATGGTATGGACGAACCAATTGCTTCATAGAAATGTGTAAAAAATAGAGTCGCTCTTAAAAGCCGAGTACTCTACCATTGAGTTAGCAACCCCAAATACTATTTATTAAATTTATAAATAGGATAGGTGTGTATATCCAATCGCAATAAAAACAACACAAATAAAAGATTGAATTGTCTAAAAAAATATTCGACATTCAAAAATGGAAAAAACTCAAAATATCCACTATCTACTATGTTATCCATTATACATTATTCTATATTAATTATTTTATTTTTATTAATATATATGTATTATTTCATTTTTTATTTACCTCTCAATTCAAATTCAATTAATTACCTTTCAATCAAAATCAAATAAATAAGAGATTCCTTGTTTTGTATCGCAGAAAATCCACCATTTGATAAATTAAATGGAGCCTATATTAACATAAGTAAATGGATCCATTTATTCACGATCGGATTATATTTATTTGATACACTGTTGTCAATATTAGTATTGACAAAAAAGAATAAATTGAGAAAACAAATAAAATGGAACAAACGCCCTATTTATGTTATGTGAAAAAACATCGAAAAAAAAGAATAAATTGAGAAAACAAATAAAATGGAAC